CCACGATATGTTCCCTATGGTGACCGGGTTCATGAATTATGGTCAACAAACAGTACGAGCTGCAAGGTACATTGGTCAAAGTTTCATGATTACCTTATCCCACGCGAATCGTTTACCTGTAACTATTCAATATCCTTATGAAAAATCGATCACATCAGAGCGTTTCCGCGGTCGAATCCACTTTGAATTTGATAAATGCATTGCTTGTGAAGTATGTGTTCGTGTATGCCCCATAGATCTACCCGTTGTTGATTGGAGATTGGAAACAGATATTAGAAAGAAACGATTGCTTAATTATAGTATTGATTTCGGAATCTGTATATTTTGTGGTAACTGCGTCGAGTATTGTCCAACAAACTGTTTATCAATGACTGAAGAATATGAACTTTCTACTTACGATCGTCACGAATTGAATTATAATCAAATTGCTTTGGGTCGGTTACCAATGTCAGTAATTGGCGATTACACAATTCGAACAATTATGAATTCGACTCAAATAAAAATAGCCACGGATAACCCCCTTGATTCAAGAACGATTACCAATTACTAAGATTCCGTTTTGATCTAAAGAAGCGAAGTTTCTTTCATTTTGGTTGGTTAGTAACTACAAAACATAACTATTGATTGGTGAGAATCACGGCTTGATTTGGATTTAGAATAGATTCATATATCCGTGATGATTTCGAAATATCCAATTTCAACTACTCTTTCGGATACAAAAGCGGGATTGGTCCAATAACTGTATCTACATCAATCCACACCACATTAAGATTCAATTCAATTAGGCATATACAAGAAAAAAAAAAGAAAGATAGGGTAACCTCTTTTTTCCTGGCCCGGTCAGTAAGGTCATGAAAATGAAATATTTCAACTTATTTATCTCTTATTTTACACATAATGGATTTACCTGGATCAATACATGATATTCTTTTAGTATTTCTAGGATCAGGTCTTATATTAGGAGGCCTAGGGGTGGTATTACTTACCAATCCAATTTATTCTGCCTTTTCATTAGGATTGGTTCTTGTTTGTATATCCTTATTCCATATTCCATCTAACTCCTATTTTGTAGCTGCTGCACAGCTCCTTATTTACGTGGGAGCCGTAAATGTCTTAATCGTATTTGCTGTGATGTTCATGAATGGTTCAGAATATTACAAGGATTTATATCTTTGGACAGTTGGAGATGGAGTTACTTCACTGGTTTGTACAAGTATTCTTTTTTCACTAATTACTACTATCTCAGATACGTCATGGTACGGGATTATTTGGACTACAAGATCAAACCAGATTATAGAGCAGGACCTGACAAGTAACGTTCAACAAATTGGAATTCATTTATCAACAGATTTTTATCTTCCATTTGAACTCATTTCTATAATTCTTTTAGTTGCCTTGATAGGTGCAATTGCTATGGCTCGTCAGTAATAAATACTTAGAATTAGAAATCCAAAATCAAATAAAATAAATAAGGCCGCATTTTGTTCTGTGTTACTATTATGACATCAATTTCCCTTCAGTTCCATTTTGATATTCTATTGTTCATATATTAAATTGAATGGGTTTGAGTTCGATCCATTACTAATACCTTTCTTTTTTCCGTACTTGTTATATTCTAGTCAATCAAATCGGTTAAATTGTATTGTTGTTCATATTGAAATCAATCTCAATTGATGAGGAGTTGGTCAATGATGACCGAGCATGTACTTATTTTGAGTGCCTATTTATTTTCTATCGGTATTTATGGATTGATCACAAGCCGAAACATGGTTAGAGCACTTATGTGTCTTGAGCTTATACTGAATGCGGTTAATCTAAATCTCGTAACATTTTCTGATTTATTTGATAGTCGACAATTAAAAGGAGACATTTTCTCGATCTTTGTTATAGCTATTGCAGCCGCTGAAGCAGCTATTGGGCCAGCTATTGTTTCGTCGATCTATCGTAACAGAAAATCAACTCGTATCAATCAATCGAATTTGTTGAATAAATAGTCGTAATGATATAAATAAAGACAGATATATAGAATATTTATCAATTAGAATTAGCGTGTCGTGTATAACCCGTATGACCATGTTTGCTGAAACGTAATAAATCAAAGTATCTTGGACCTCTCTCATTCTCATGACCAGATCCAGAAGTAGATTGATTATTAAATTAAAAAAAAAATTCTGGTAAACCACTGATTCGTCTGGTGTCTACAATATATGATTCAGTTACTACTGATTTTACCAGATCGAAAATTGATAACGTTCAAAAAATTGATAGATCCAATGTCACATTCAGTAAAGATTTATGATACATGTATAGGGTGTACTCAATGTGTACGAGCCTGCCCCACAGATGTATTGGAAATGATACCTTGGGACGGATGTAAAGCTAAGCAAATTGCTCCTGCTCCAAGAACAGAGGACTGTGTAGGTTGTAAGAGATGTGAATCCGCTTGTCCAACGGATTTCTTGAGTGTCCGGGTTTATTTATGGCATGAGACAACTCGTAG